ATAGAGAAAGTTCTCTATTTTCAACCTATTCCTGCCTCGTTCATTGGCCCGGATTTCTCTTCTTTGACACCGCAAAGGATGTCCTTCTTCTTTCTAGTTTCCGGCTAGCTTTAGGTGCTAGTTCTTCTTCTTGCTACTTGATATACGTACTCTAGTCCGCCTTAGCTAGGAAAGCAAAGAGAAGGTACCACTATAAAGCAAGAATTCCTCTTGAGTCATCGAAGCAAGTCTCACTTTTTTCATGGCTCACACTCTTTTTCTGCCGGTAAGCGCTTAAGTAGGAAGGATAGGTCTATTCTTTTAGTAGTAGAAGCTAAAGGTTGTCAATCAGAAGATCAGGCCAAAATCGACGATTCTAGACTGGGTTGAGACATTCTTCTCGGCCAATGTGGATTTCTTGCATGACAGATAGCCCTTTTTTTCTGCCGGAGGTAGTAAGTTAGCGAGAGGGGTGAAGCAGGCTAGCGATTCTACTATTACGCTCCAGTAGTAAGCTGATAGTCACTATCTTCTCTTAGGTAGCAGCACATGGGAGTAGGAAGAATCTCCCTCTCGAGAGGCATAAAAAGAGGCGAAGCGCTAGTTAGTGGGAATAGTCCTTTCCTGGCCTCGTCAGCCAGCATCCACCTCACGAAGAAGGAGTCCCACGGAGCGCTAACTATCAATTGAATAAGAGAAGAGAGATCGTAAGGAGATTTTCGATTAGTGAGCACTACCTCGATGTGACGGAATCAGAGTAAGAGAAAGAAAGCTGCAAATCCTTCCTCCTCTGATTCGGCTTAGTGAAAATAGAAAAGGAAGGCGGAGTGAAGTAGAGAAGACTTTCAGTTCTGCCTTAGCCATGTCTCCCTACCTAGCCCTAGCTACTTGAATTTGAATACCAGGAAAGATCAGACAAAAGGCTATGGGGCACGAACGGTATAACAATAGGGAGGGGGCTTGCTCTAAACTTCAAAAGAGATTCTCGCATTTCTTTGAACAAGGCAGTGATTCGACGATCATATAGTTGGTCTATCGCGGGTGCCTTCTCTCTTTTGCTTGTCATGAAGGGAGAAGGTCCTTACTTATTACACTTTCTTTAGGAATGGAAAGCCAGTTGATGCGGAAGAAAGGGTCTTAGCTGCTATCTGACTTCCAGAGAGTGAATTCTCTAGGGGAGGAAAAAGAAGCTCTTCTTCCTATTGTCGACTCGGAACGAATGCTAGCATGGCTTAAATAATGATTCTCTTTCCCTTGCATTGAGTCAGTGTCGATAGTATTCGGATAGTTCAAATGCTAGAAGGTTTAAGAATCGCTGTCCTTGCATACAGCAGGAATCGAACCTACGAATTCACCAATGTTGAGTTGGGTGCTTTACCCATTCAGCTATGGATGCTGGGATACTCAGCGAGTGAACTAGGTTTGACTATTCTTCCATACCTGGGTGACCTAAAGAAGTCAAACTGTCTCTGTCCACCCTCTTCTTATAGATAGATTCTGATCTCGGTCACTCTCCTTTCAGTCTCAATACCCTCATACTGTACTGGATTCTCTTTCCTCTTTTTAGTCCAAGTAGACTTGGTTAAGTGATTAAGCTTTTGGATCAAACTATCAACAGTCCCGTCCCAGTCTTCTCTAACAACTTTTCCCTCTCTTCTAGTAGGAGCATTCCCTGACTTTGACTATTCAATACAATTTGCAATTGTGGATTGAAGCTCCTTCCCCCGGTTCGAATATGCGGAGTGCCTTTTCGACTAGGCATGGCTGATAGCATGGTACTTGTCTCGATAGCAAGAGGACGGTTCTCCACTATAGTACTTTCTTCCCGTAGCTCTCTCTCTTTTACCCAAACGAATACCCAAACGAAAGGTTTTAGTCAAGAGATTGCTAGATTGGCTTATCTCCTTCGCTATGAATCAACCAACCTCTATGTCACGGGCCAATCTATCTGTGAAGGACTTCCGAGCTAAAAGAGCTCATCAACAAGAAAGCATACGGACTCAGGCTTAGGCACAATGCAAGCCTGGATCTCTCATTCTAGAAAGATTCCAGAGTTGTACGATTTAGACTTGCCATCTTTTTCCTTTGGAGACTGGGCTCTCTTCCCTTTCACTTTGATCCGCATATTAATTGACTTCACCTTATAGAGAGGGTCGTTCATCTCTCTTCCCGTTATGGTGGTGATGAGGTCTTATATTCTGTTAGCCTTCCTACCGCTTCTAGGGGGACTATCTGGCTTTCGTATTCTGATTTCACTCTTCCTAGCTTTCTAGTAGTTGCCGAGGCACTTAAGACTTCAATTTGCACTTGACTACTTGACTATAAGGGTCATTCAGGCTCTATTTCTTGTTCTAGGGTTGTTGACAGGAGCCACCTGAGAACATTTCCTTCCGGGTAGAGGGACTTGAAACCTTAGCTTCAGATTGAAGAATCTCGAGAATATAGAAGAAAATGAGTGGACTTACTATCATATTAGAAGTCTTTACCTCTAAGCGTACTAAACTATTGAAGTTCAACGTGCCGGCTAATGCAGATATTGAAATAAGGCGGAGAAGCGAAAGAAGAAAGGATGAGATAAGAGTGGATGGTGAATGATCGAGTCAAAGGCAGAAGCTAGGAGCCGATCTCCCGTCTATCGTATTGACCTTAGAAAGCGTATGGAGTTCGTACCAAAGAATTCAAGGCCGAAAGAGAAATTGAATCACGAAAGCGATCAATCAACAGCCTTTTCTTCTTTCTTTCCATCTTTCGGGGGGAAAAGCTCCGCCGGTAGAGCATTGAGCCTTTATCAGATAGAAAAAATAGGGAAAGATGCCTTACTTAATAGGGAAGTCAGCAGGAGATGTCCAATCTATGATTCTCGCTAAGTAAGTCCGCGAAATGAAGAGTTAAGCTTGAGGGAAGGGGAGAGATTAGTCAAAGTGAAGAGAGATAAAAGAAACCATCTATCTCTGAGACAGATCTGAGACGAGATGAAAAGGAAATGGCCCGAACTAGACAGAGTCAAAATGCACGCCTTATTTTCTCCATGTGCAGAAGCCCCATCCCCAACCCACTTGAGAAAGGGCATTTATTAAAAGGGCAGTGGGACAGCCAATTCAAAGTAGATTCTCGGTCTATACTTGTCATCAAAGACTGCAGAATAGCTGAAGAGCTCTTTATGGGAGAATTTTCTTATAGCTTTCATTAAGAAAATCATCCAGTATATATACAAGGAGGACCATAATCACAGATCCTATAAATCAGGAACTACCAAAAACTCACTTAGGTAAGTTGACCTAGGATATATACAGCTATAAATACTAATTCTAGGAATCAGCTATACATGGTAATGATCTCCTAAATGAATCTTCCTAATTGACAGCTAATCGACAGCTTTCTTTCCTACACTCCCCCTCAAACTGGACGATATATACTTCTCATTCCTAGCTTGGAAATCAGCCCACAGAAGTTGGTACGGTGCAAGGCCTTGGTCAAGATGTCTGCTGCTTCTTGCTGAGAAGGAAGGTATCTCAAATTGATCATCTTTGTCTCAATTTTCTCACTAATGAAGTGGCGGTCTATCTCGACATGCTTCATTCTGTCATGATGCACTGGATTTTTTGCAATGGCTATGGCGGACTGATTGTCACAAAGGACTTCTATGGCACCTTCTGTCTTGACCTTGAGCTCAGTGAGTAGACGTCTTAACCAGATTCCCTCACAAATCCCGTGAGCCAATGCTCGAAACTCGGCTTCAGCACAGCTCCGAGCTAGAACCTCTTCTTTCTTACTGCGCCAGGTTACTAGGGTTCCCCATACATAGGAGCAGTACCCTGAAGTTTACTTACGGTCAATAGGAGAACCAGCCCAATCTGCATCGGTGTAGACTTCCATGGATCTGTTGATAGTCTTCCTGAACATGAGTCCCTTTCCAGGATCATTTGATATATTAATATTCGCAAGACAGCTTCCATATGCTCTTTAGAGGGTCAAAAACTGGCTGACCACGCGGCAAAGCTGATGTCAGGCCGAGTGTGAGTCAAGTAGATAAATTTCCCTACTAGCCGTTGATACTTGCCTCGATCAACTGCTTCTCCGTGAGTATTAACTCCAAGCTTGGTATTAGCATCCATAGGTGTCTCAACTGGCTTGCAGCCACTCATCCCGCTTTCTCTCAAGAGGATCGAAGGTGGTATATTTTCGTTGTGTGACAGAGATGCCCTTGCTGGATCTAGCAACCCCCATTCCAAGAAAATACCTTAGGTGTCCCAAGTCTTTGATCTCGAATTCTCTTGAGAGAAGATGTTTAAGCCGAGTCATTTCCTCACAAAAATTTCCAGTGAGGATTATATCATCAACGTGGACTATTAACACAGTAATCCTGCCTTGTGCAGAGTGCTTGATGAATAGAGTATGATCGGCTTGACACTGAGCATAGCCATCTTGTCTCAAGACCTTAGTAAATCTCTCAAACCAGGCCCGGGCTGACTCTTTCAGACCATAGAGGAATTTCCTGAGTTTGCACACTTTGCCTTTAGTGAATCTGTCTTCAAATCCAGGTGCTATGTCCATATAGACCTCTTCCACTAGATCGCCATTCAGGAAGGCATTTTTACGTCAAGTTGAAATAATGGCCAGTCTAGATTAGTTGCAATTGAGAGAAGGACCTGAATAGTATTCAACTTGGCGACAGGAGCAAAGGTCTCCTGGTAATCAATCCCATTGGGTGAAAAGAATTGACGTAATAATTTCAGAAAAGAAGTTAATAACGATCGAAGTCTCTCGAGAACTCTCATTTCCTTTTACGAGTCTTTCAAGCAATCAGTCTCCGAGGGGTAATCCCTTCCAGTTGGAGTTGGAGTTTCTGGAATTACATCCTGCACTTGAGAAAGTCTAGTTCTTATTATATTGTAAGGTGAGGATTATAGTCCCATTCTCGTTCTCGCTTGTGGCAGACTTATTGGAAGTCTCTCTCTCTTTTTATTCCCTCATAAAGCGCTACTCTTGTATCAGATCAGCTCTCTGCTTCCTTACTACGGAGTTAACAATCTCCAAAGCGAAGAATGAAATAACTTGACTAATGAGAGGGATCGATCTTAAGAAAGCCAGTATCTCTACCTCCTTGAAAGTACTTCGCAGTATTCTCCACTCTTTGGAGAACTATAAGAAAAAGGAAAGATAGTGAAAAAGCCTGTTTTTTTACATCCAGCGGGAAAGTTTGAAAGAAGCACTATTTCAAATAGGTCAAAAGCTGGTTCTAGATTAAGCGCTTATTCCGGTAAGGAAGTGCGCAATTAGCCTATTTGTGAAAGTCGGCCAAAATCAGTCTTTCAATTGAAAGCTTCTGTCAAATCCTATGAAAAAGCAAGTTTCTTTCTTTGCTGTCCGTCCAGCCGAGTTCCTTTAAGTGGTCATAACAGACAGTGTGTAATCCAGTGTCTCTGAGGATTGAGCGACAGTCATTCAACAGAAGACCATGGGGATGAAAGTTGATATCGGCCTTGTTGATGAGGTCAATAGCAACTTGAGAGTTTGGGTGCAGATTGTTGTCCCTTGCCATAGTTAGGCCTTGTCTGATGGCCCATATCTCTGCCAACAAACTAGAACCCGCTCCAATATGACAAGAGAAGCCTTGAATCCATGTGCCTTGTGAGTCCCTGAAAAGGCCACCACTGCCAGCAAGCAAAGGATCCTGCTTTGCACGACCATCAGTCTTGAATTTCTACCATCCATGGGGTAGGCGTGTCCATGCCACATCCTTACTAATCTTTCTGTTTTCGGGTCTAGAGAGGGATGGAAAAGCCGATTCCATATCAGAAGTGAGTGAGAAAATATCCGAGAGAATGATGTGTGCTGGTCTTCTACATTGCTGAGAATATGCTGGTTCCGGTGAAAGCAAATAGACCAAAGAGCAGCAAGAAAAAGCATTTGCCATCTGTCCTTTGTCTGCCTTGTAGTACTGTGTAGATTCTGATGCAGCCAGTCCTATAACTCATCTGAGAAAAAAGTAGCTTGGACCTGAGGATTGATCAGCAGTAAGCAAATGGATTTAGAGTACCCGCACGCAGTCTCTCAAGATGTCTAACTCGTCCTCTGTGTGCTCTCCACAGCGTTGACAGCAAGCAGTTTTTGAGAACCCGAGCCTAGCACTAAGCTTTTGTGTGTGCAGTTTCTTGTGAAAACATAACCAGAGCATAACCTTAATCTTTTGGAAGCATTTAAGCTTCCACAACCAAGATCATCTTACGGACTAAAGACATCTTCTATGAGCATTGAGTATGCATACTAGACCGTGAAGGTGCCCGATTGCGTCCCTGACCATATCCATCTATCATGCATGTCCCGGTTCAAGGGAATTGGGATGGCCATTATTTGGTCCACTAGGTCCCTTGGAAGCGGCGTGACTAAACTTGATAGATTCCATCGGTTGCCCTCAATGATGTCAGCTACACGAAGGCTCCTTTCCTCTTCTTCAACCTGTATATAGGGAAGCTCCTAGAGGGGTTGGTTAGAGACCGAAGGGCATTCCCATTACCGGGTATTATCACCCTTACCAATCCTCACTCAGAGTCCCATCTTCAAAATCTCTAATCCCCCGCACACAGCTTTCCAAGTAGGCGGGTAAAGAAAGACATGTGAGAGGGGAGTCACCTGAGATGTAGCACTCTCTTCATACTGGAACCCATGGGAGCTCTTGCTTGTGCAGGAAATTCCAGGCGTCTTTGGCATTCAGGGCATCCTTCATTTTCCTCAAATCTCTAAGTCCCATGCCACCTTGAGATTTCGGTCGACACATAGTATCCCACTAGATGTATGCGTCTCTGGTCTCCATCCTCTTTCCAGATGAATCTCCTAATGACTTGCTCTATTTTGTCACAAGTAGAGCGGGGGACTCAGTCTTATAGTCTGTATGTTGTAGACAGGTCTAGCCGTCGCAACCGATTGTGCTAAAGTCAATCTCCCTGCAAAGTTCAAGCAGTTCAACTTCCATCCAGACTCAGATTTTGGATCCTTTCAATGATGTGCTTGTACGTAGCCCTTGAAGTTCTCTTGTGAAGTAGCGGCACTTCCAGGTACTTCCCAAGGTCTTCTATTGCGGGCATCCCAGATATTTGGATGATCGACTCTCTCTTTTCTTCACTGACATTCTTTGAGAAGTGATGTTAAAGTGAAGAACCTCAGCCGACGCTTCGCAGAACTCATCTAGGCTTTCTTTATGAGTTGTGCTTGGGTCTCTGCAAACAAAAAAAGATCATCAGCGAAAACTCTTCTGAGTAGCTTAGAGTTCCCCATAAATCCATCTTTCAGTGGTCTTTGCCCCTTTTGTATGATGCTGAAGATACGAAATAGACTGGTACGAAAGAAGAGCTTCTTTCGACCTGCGAATCTAACCTGGGAATGAATGACCAAAACGGCAAAAGATCTTCGTTTGAATCCACCAAAGGTACTATTCAATGTCTTTCTTTGTCCTTCTTTTGGCTGGCACTTCGATGCAAGTCAAGAAAAAGAAGTCAAACCATGGTTACAGTCAAGCTTTCTCACAGTAATGCTATATCCCACTTAAGAAGGCAAATCCATGGAATTACAGTATGAAAATGAGAATGCAAATGAGAAGAATTGAACTAAGGAGGAGTTTGTAAGTGCATAAGAGAGGATGATGCCTTCAAGTGCTTGGGCGAAGTGCTCTATTGTTAACTGATCGAAGGTCTTTAAAAGCTTCCTTCTATATTGCTATTGCTACTTTCTTCAACTGAATATGGTCTTAACTAGGAGAGACTATAATAGGGATATGCTGCTGGTATTACGATTGAGGGAGTGTGCTTACATATGTCATTAAGTGCAGGATTGATTGGGTTTTGTCTTCTCTGTAAGGCTTTTGTTGGGGTTGCTAGAAGGCCTTATGGTATGGTTCTCTTTTTAGAAATAATGCTTATTCTATCTTATTTATTCAATAATTTCTTCCATTTCTTCTATCCCACGAGAAAAGTGAGCTATGAAATTGCACCGAAAAGAGCGAAAAAAGAGAGATTTTCGTCTATCCAACCATGGGCAAAACCAGTCTTTTAGTAAACAAAATAGGGAAAAGAGAGCAAAAAGAGAGAAGAGATTGAATATTTCCGTATATTAAGTCAATTGTCAGTCATCATATGAGAAGTGGATTCAAAGTTCCGTGCTGTCGTAGATCAATTGGTCTCACTTGAAAATCAGTGGTAGATGCATTCATAGTGATTCCGCAGCATCCAGAGAAAGCTGGTACGCAGTTTTGTCAAAGAAAGATGGCATTTGCCTTCAAAGGAGGAGTCAAGATGGCCCGGTCTCTTCCCTCATGTCCGGAAAGCACCAGTTGCCTAGGGCAAAAGACCAAAGCAGCAGTTAGCAAAGGCCCCAGTAACCAAGGTCATAAGGTTCATAGTTAGTCTTTAGTCTTGATTGAGAGAAAAGAGAAAGAGAGAACTAGAGCAGCGCCCAGAGTGGACAAGGGACTGTCCCAGGGATGTGACGGAAGTCCCACGGAGGGCAACTCATACTGTAATTGGATAAACTTACCACTTCAACTATATGTATAGCCCTTAGTACTATAAAGCAAAGCATTTTTTCGGGCACTGCATTGGAGCTTCTTACTTATCCAATAAGGGGAGGATTTTATACCTCTTAAACTCACTCTACCAAAGAACTGAGACCGATAGAAAGACGACTTCCAAGACTGCAAAGATAGCATAAAGCATAATGGATAGACTACTTAAGAGACAAGGCAAGTCAAGCAAGGAGATCAACTAGCTCGGATGATGGTTGTGGAGGATCAATGGTTGGAAATGGATTCCCTGACATAAAATAGAATCCTGTGGCAAAGAGCAGGAGCACTCGGGGACAGACCATTAAAAAGGGCCTTCTTTCTAGATTGCCAAAGACAGCACACAGCATATGCAAAAATAGTTGCCCAGCACCTCTCACTGTGTACCAGTCTTCTCTAAATTCAAAGTAACTCTTGCAAATCACGATGAAAAAGATTCGGAACATGGGCAGAAGACCACACAACCAATTCCATACATCAACGGCCACTTTACAATCACGCGGGCAATGTAATAAATCTTCATTGCTTGCATCACAGTTATGACAATAACAAGGAAGCGACTCGTCTTAGCAAATTAGTTTTGCAGGGAAGAAGGACTATGAGACAATCTCCATCCACAAGCCTGCCTTCCCGGGAAGAGATTATCGACGAGTTATCTAAGTTCTTTTTGTCCCAGCGACTTCTCACGTTTTCTTTCTTTTTGTCTAAGTCACTTCCTTTTTCTTTACTATGACAAGAGATTCCCCCTTTCCCGGGCTGGGCGAGCCAACTAAGGTCCGGTAGATGAGGTCCTTTCTTGGGAGCAATATGAATCTCGCTAAGGTTAGGCAAGAGAAGGTATACGATCGAGAGAACCAACGGCCTTTACCTGCTCGGCTTGGCTAGCTCTCTCACTTTATGCTTTCTCACCTAAGGAAAGACTTTTACTAAGCTTAAACCTTAGCTCTCTCTTATCGGAAAATAGTGAATTAGCTTTCTCGAGTTGAAACTGATCAAGGCACTTATCTTTCACGACTCGACCTTGATGGGGAAAGATCTCCGTGGTATCATCTACTTCTCCCGTTGGGACTCTTTCTACAAACCAATCCAAATCCTTTTCAATATTCGCTCAAAAGTTCAGGCTTATGGCATGAAAGTTCTATTTCTTAAGCCCTGTACCTATCCACCGGATCTTGCTCTCAGAGCCCCTGGTCTAGTTCTTCAGAGAGTTAGTTCGACTTCTTCTATGACCTCCCCATGGTATTCTTTAACCAATAGCTTTCCTAGAATGATTGGAAGTCGCAAATAAAGGGCTAGGCTTAAGGCAAAACTACCTGCGATAGGCTTTAGACATTAATCGAAGAAAGTCCCTTTCAAGTAGAAGGAAGGGGAAAAATAAATCAATCGCATCTAAAAGAAGATCAAAGTGCAGATCGGCAGCAGGAGCGACTGGCTTATTGATCTAAAAGGTACAGTCTTCTTCAGGGAATTCCTTCTTTCCTAAGGTGTCCGAAGCGAATAAGAAAAGAAAGGGGCTATGTCTACAATTCAGTAGAAGGAGCTAACTATCGGCACTTGAATTCGGAAATTCATTGACCCAAGCTGCAGGTAAATCTGCTACTGGAAGCCCTCTAACTGTCGTTCTACCATTAGCCTTGCTGGAGCTTACCCATTTCCATTCTATAGATTTTCATTGGGCCAATTCTTCGCTAATGCCAATTATTTATCTTGACCTAGCCTTTCCTCTTCTTAAGCAACTTGTGAACTGTACCCAACCAACTATTGAATAGCCTGGGTCATTCTCAAGGCCTTCTTACCAGCAAGCTACTTAGCTTTGTAGACTAGCTCACCCTCTTTCTTAGGCTTAAGCTCTTTGTCATCGATCTATTCCTCTTGTATTAGAATATAACTCGGCATTACGAAGGAAATGTCTTGAATTCACACACTGAGCACATAGATAACTCTTCTCAAAAAAGAATGAAATTGAAGAAATAGCTAGAGTATAGTGACCTAACTGATGAAGCAAGTAGAGTATAATGGTCAGTGGGTAAACTCTTTCGTTCAGACTGCCTTCGTTCTTGACTGACTCGAGGTTTGGGCGCCTTGTTGATACCTGTGATGTGACGAACTAGTTCTGGCTTGCTTCTAAAGGTTCAGCATCGATGAGAGCGTAAAGAAGAATAGGCTCGCTTACTGGTCATAGAATAGGTAGCTATATAAAGGTAATCTTTAAAGGCTGACGGAGCAGGGCTTAACCCACGGCACCCACGGCAAAGAAGTGGCAATAACGAATCAAAGGGCGAAGAGTCCACTCAAAGTGTGAAAGAAGAATAGAAGCAGAGGAGAAAGTAGGCCCATCTAATCCCTGGATGCTTCTCTACGATTCTCCTTATTTTAGTTAGGGCAAAGCAGTGGCCTATTCCTGGCCTATGAAAGGCTATTTTAGGGGTCTATTACGATCCCGTTCTAAAGAAGGAAATGTCGATACAAAGGGTAAAGCTGAACCCAGTAATTGAATGAACTCAGAATCCCTTTCTTCTTCTTCTTCTTTTCCTCGTAGGTTGGTTGAAACTCCAATCTATCTAAAAAGGTCAGTGGGCATAAAGAAAGATTTCTTTTCCGTAAGTAAGTTGGTGCTCCGTTCGGAAGATGGAGTTGAGTACGATGGGAAGAATCTTCGACAACCCTTCCCGCTATTCTTCCTGCTAGCGTAGACAGTTATGACGCGGCTGAGCCCTAAAGAGAGCTGAACGGGCATTCTTGCCCAAGTAAGAAAGAAAGAGAGATTTCCATTTCCTTCGGGTAAAGATCACATGGGGCCGGACCTTGATATTCTTTCCTTTAAGCTCTTTAGGCTAGCTACTTCGGGTACTTACCTTTTCACCTCTTCGCGGTTCAGGCAAAGGCTAGCTGCGGAATCCGCTTAGCTTCATTATTACTATCCCTGATCTCCTTCTTGGACATTCTTTTGTTGAATTCTATCCCTCCCCTCTTTAGGTGGATAGCTTCGATCAAGCAAAAGGGAATGAGAGAACGTGGAAAGACGAAAAGGTGCTTTCTCGGAGAAAAGTCGAATGAGAAAGATATAGCATTGATCTCCCTCTGAGACATAGAATATCGTACCGGCCTCTTCTTCGCTGAATTCTTATCCAACTTTGATTGAGGCATATAGCCCGGCATTCCCATTTCCAATCACCGTAGGTACTTTAATTGATGTTCATGGTCTATTTCTGACTTATATCGCATGAAATCTTTATGGGCCTAAATAGGTGAGTACACCAAAAGAGTATGAAACCTCTCTGGAATAGGCCCTTGGAAGAGGAGTCAGAAATATCTAAGTTGAAGGTCTGAAGGCGCTAGTATCTTGACTATCAGAATTGACGAGTGAAAAGGGGCAGATCGAAGAGATAAAACCTTATTCTAGCATGAAATTCTAAACGAAGGAGAGAATCTGCTCTCCTTGAATGCTTTCTCGGTGCTAAGAATATCTGACTAGTGAAGGACTCGCTATCGATGATTTTTAACGGACTGAGAGGAGGTATGCCGACCAGCAAATAAAAGTAATGACAGAGGATGCAAGTTATAGATCGGGTTGGAAGCATTCTTTTATGATTTGAATAGCTTTCCGATCCACCTACCAGGCTAAGCCAGAGCTAAAGCTTTGAGAGATTAAGACTGGCAAGGAAAGGACGACCATCTCCTCCATCTGACCTTGGCACTGACCGATGAGACTTTCGTTATTGATTGGTCTTGGGATAAGCAACTAAGAGAGATCTTCGATCCCCTATTGAATTGAGGATTTTTCCCATTTATAGGCTTCTCCCTACGCTACTTTCTTTCCTTTCTTACTCGCTTGAAGATATGCATTTGAGCTACTTCCTTCTTTCTCTTTCACAAAGACTTTTCATTAAGAAATTGATAGAAAGCTAACCTTTTCAGCATTCCCCCTCTCTAGGTCGGTAACTCGATCTCAAAGGGATGTTCAAAACCTGAGCGGAAGGAGAAAGGATGACGGATCCGAGCGGAGAAGGATATCCCTACCAACGATAGAAATTGTATGTCTTTATGGATTTCACTCCCTCGTCGGAACTGACCGAAGGTCTATTAGAAAGCCTTCTTATATTCGCCTTTATCTTTATTGAACTCTTTATGGGCAGGAGCATATTTACCATCTTTATATTCTGGATAGAGGGGATATGGGAAAGAGAGTCAATAAAGAATAGCAAATAGTTTATGAATCAGATATTGAATATAGTGAAAGAGATTCTCTTCTCCCTCGACTGCCCCTAGCCGTATATAGAAGTTGCTGCCCCCGCTCCCCGGAGGAAGAATAATAGCTTTCCAAGGGAAAAAGGAAGATAGAGGAAGATTGACTGAAGTAGTGATGTCCTTTTCGTTCTCACAGAGGAAGGGGGCCAGTAGTGAATTCCAATATTCCATATTCTCCGATTCCTCCTTCTTAGCAACCTTTAGTCTCATCTAATATCAATTCAAGTGGGAATATCAGGAAAAGCCTCTTTTTTGAACGTGGTCTAAGCTCAAGCTCAAGATCTTCAATCGGACGTTTTTAGATGGAAATGAATCAACGAAGTAAAGAGATTTCCAATCCTCAATAGAAGGAGGGGAAGGAGCTTCAATCCATAAAGACGCGCAAATTCTATTCAATAGGTAGAATCACCCTACGTGAAAAGGAAATTCAGAAAGAGAAGAGCTAGAACTAACTCTTACAGCTTGGCTTGAATCTTTCCTCGGGGAGAATCTGATACATATTGCAACTATTTGAAAGGAGTTTCGCCCACCCATTCTGTCTACTAGAATCAATCCGAAGAACTGGAACTGGAAAGGGTTGAACTTCGGTACGAGATTTCATACTTCTAGTTAAGAAGAGTGGAAGCATGGGCCAAGGTGAAATCTTTTTCTCTCTCTCTTTAATTAAGGAGCAATTAAAGACTTGGCAAAAAGCCAAATGGAACTAGTCCAATTCCCTTCAGACTTGCTGAATCTGCAGCTATGAATCAGACCTTCCGAAAAACTTTATCCATCCAAGGTTCAAATAGAGCAATGAGAGAGATCCCATGAGTTCTGATCAGAAGTTTCAGTCTACTAAGAGAAGGCAGATTGCCTATTCCTCTAAGATTCCAGAAAAGCACTTTAATTGACATTTGGAAGGGAAGTAGAGTCTTTAGATATGCTTTTCCCTTGAACCTTAGACCTTGTAGTACGATCTGTGGTAGAAATTCTTTTCTTTCTTCTGCCACCAGCTTCATGCACTAAAGGAATAGAGCTAGAAAGATTAAGGCTTGCTGAAATAGAATCAATTGGATTTGCTTCAAGATTTTCGGGAGAAAGAAAAGCATTACAAAGGTATTCAGAAATGCCAAAAGGCGAGGAAGGAGCTACTGGTTCTGGAAAAAGAGCTAAGAGAATATTCTCATCAGCTTCTTAGATGTGAGGAAGTCCTCTGCTTTCAGAAATCGAGAACTCAATGGCTGTCCCAAGGTGATGTTCATACCAAATTCTATCATAGAGCTAGACTCGTTCGCAGACAGAGAAAAAAAGATTAGAGCTTTACGTAAGGCAATATTCTTGGTGCTATGATGAGGAAGGTTGTCAAGAGCCAGTAAGCGAGCACTTCATGAAGCTTTACACGGATGATAGGCAGCAAGATGAGGAGACTACTTGAAGCTCTCAAGAAAAGAGTCCACGGGCACATAGAGGCTAGGGCTAGATTGATCTCCTCTGAATAGAGCAGTTAGTTGGTCTTCAGTGAGTTGAGGAAATCCATTAGGAAGTTCAAGTCTGCACTCTGTCTTCAGCAGTATATAAGGTTTGGAAATGGTTAAGGACCATCTGCTTAATTAAGTGGGGATCATAGACCCAGTCACCCTTTGATGGAATCAATATTGGATCTCCTTCGGTGAATAGTTGCTGAAGCATGAAAAAAGGCAGTCTTCCTATCTCCCAAATATACTTCACTTCTATCTTTTTCTTTTCAGAATTTCTTCAGATTGGACTTGAGTCAAAAACGGTAGTAGCGGCTAAAGGAAAAAGCGAGTCCTAGAATCTACTCTTTCAGGCACCGAAGTCAAATCACTTTCTCTTGCGGGAAGGCTCTCTGCGGAGCAGGCGTCCCGGTGTCAGAATATAGTTGAAGAGTTGAGGTCCGAAGGAGATTGTTAGTTCGATGTTTAGCTCTTCCCGCCCTATTTTATTTACGATATAACAAAGACTATAAACTCTAGCTCTATAATTCACTAGCTACTAGAATCTTGTTGGACCTTTTAAGCACTCTTTCTCTTATCAAACTAATATTGGCTAATCGGTCATTGAGGAATACTATAGGACGGGTCCGGCAAGCTCGTACAAGCTTTCTCGATCAAGGGTTGAAGTACACATCTCCGCTCAGCTCATGCCTTCCCCCAGCAAGCCCGTAGGAGGGCGGAAAGTCATGCATTTTGAGTTCTCCCCGATTCAAAGGAGTAAGAGGGTCTTTCCCTTCCCTAAGATAAGGCTAGTCATTTCATTTAGGGTTCATTTATTTATCTATGTGGTCAGATACTTCTTAGGATACTATAATAGGTGGCTGGGCCGCTTTCTGCTTTCCTCTTTTTTACTCGAGTGGGCAAGGCCAACTCCCTTCTATTCAATTAGAGTGTGAGCTCTAAGGTAATTCCCTGTGAGTGGAAAGTGCTTTTCTTATGTTAGGGTGCCCCTCTTCTTAGGAGGAATAGGAAGTTGGAGTTTCCTTTCTTGTCCCTTCTGCCTATGAGCTACTGGAAGTTGCCAGTAAAGCAGGACTTTATTCTACTTCCAAAAGAAAGGTCTTACTTAAGTCAAACCTTAAATTGGTAAGCCGCCCTCTATCTTTGAGCCTTTTTGAGTGGGAGTTGCCTTCCTACCCATTGTTCCAGTTTCAGGTATAAGAGTCGGAGTCAGACCGTATTAGTCTGTAGCTAGACTCGGCCTCCTAGAGTTGCTAGAGCTCTTGCTAGAGCTAGAGAGAGTAAGACCGCTTGCTAGAGCTCAAGGAGAAAAGGCTGGTCGAGAATCCAACTGACAGATGGCAAGATCTTCAGTCTTCGACCTTATCCCAAATGCCAATTGAAGCGGCGATGCGGAATCCCGGACAGGGGATATACGCAAGCGAGGGTTTACTTCAGTTGCATGGGCACGTGTTCACCGAAAGAAGAAGGAGGATTAGGATAGGGCTTAGATTGGCGCTCCCAAAGGTGCTTGCATTTTTTATCTCATTACTGCCAGAAGGTAGAATCTATTTCTTTTATGTGAAATGGCTTCATCAATTCATCTTTTTAATGAAATCTTTCTTATTAGTTTTCTTTTTTTCCACTCGGCGTCTAATGTCCTTGAAGACTGTGGGTATATGTTCATGGATGAGGGCAGCGTCGCCCTACTAAGGGAGGGGGCTAGAAAGAAAGAAAAGCAAGCGCGCAAAACATTTAGGGGCCGGATCCGCCCAAGAACAAGCAGTCTTGTGGTGGTACGGAAGGCACGGACTCCGCTTTCGTCCCGCGCCCCCCTTTACTAATACCATCCCCCATATGAAAAGTTGCATCGTAAACAGTATGACCAGCCTCGGAGGAAAGGATGAACCATCCGTCAGTTTCGTTCTATCATGGTAGGATTTATAAGAAAGACTTTCTCATGAGGGACGAAGCACATTGCTTCAAATAAAGGGCTGTAAACAGCCACCCTGACTTCTTAGCCAAAGGACCTATCTGTTTAGCCATTAGGTATGACACAATACACATTTCCTTGCTTAGTCCATCCTGAATAATGAGTTGGACCCGATTAAAGACAATCATTATTCGAGGGCATTCCACAACCCTCCGGGCTGAATTCGTATAAGGGAGGAAAAGAGAGCAGCAGACAAGATGGTACATTGTTCCTGCGTCGCACACCGACACATCACGTCGGGGGGACGATCTCCCCGATAGTGTGTGACTGATAGGTTACCTCGGCTAGATCCTCTTGTCCGACGTTAACGAATCTGCTCTTCGAATATCTGTCCTACCGTAGTTCGCTGAAGAATGGCTTTTCTCTTGCGACCTTCGATGCCATCTCCCTTTCCTGATGATGATGAAAAGGCTCGTTAAGACGGGATCTGGAAAACCTTAAAGGGAAAGGTTGCTCAACAGAATACCACTTTGACGGCGAAAGATACGATTTTCAATCCACTGAAGGTGGGGGCAGCTACAACCGAGGAAGCCGCGTGCAAGAGGGGGAAGGGCCAAGACCAGTAAACGAAATCCAAACGGGGAAGCAGAAAAGCCTAACCGCCTAACTCGCCTAACCTACAAGCGGAAAGAAAGAGTTTCACCTCCTCTGCGAAACCTCTGCTCGAAGCCGAATTCCTCTTTTTCCGTTCTCGTACATAGAAGACTTCTGAATTGGATGACTTCTCTTGCCGCATTAGAAAGTCACCGCCGGGAATTTTGGCCCCTATTCCTGCTCTTTTGAAGCTATTATCTTAAAGAAGCTTGGAATCGGTCTTTCACCTCTCTTTTTTTCTGTCTAAAAGTCCGTCATTTGACCATGATTTACCGCATCTATCAAATGAGTAAGTGAAGTGAACTACCTTTTCTTCCTAAACGAATAGGCGCCTCTACGCAGCTACTTTGCCCTTTATCCTCTACACCTCTATTTGCAGTTTCCCCTCGGAAAGGGCTAACTTCCTTAGCTGCCTATGAAGGGGGACTTCGGATTAGCCTGTCTGTTAACCGGAAGTCAGAACTCAAGCTCCTCATTTCTCTCACAGGACAGCCTCGCCTACTCGAAAATCTTTCTTCGGACATCTCATATCTATAATACTCCCAGATTCTATGCTGGTAAAGAGCCTAAGCTTTTGGATTTCATCTGCCTTAATACAGTTGGGAATGGCTAGTGATGAATTCTAGGCGTGATTCGTCTAGGTTCATGCGTTCTAGAATGGAAATGCATTTCTGTAGATAGAAGAAAAGTTTGAGTTGCGCCTAGATTCGACTGGCGATTCATTCCTATTTAGGATTGAAAGAATCCTTGACTTAAGCCCATAAACTTCGGCAAAGGTAATCAATCCATTCCTGCATTCTTAGGAGGCGGGCGTGAACTGTTGGCGGAATTCGACCAAGGCCAAAACGAAAGGAGCTTTTGCCGCTTGCTTAGAATATTTTTGGAGTACTCCCATGTTTATTCGCACATTCCTTGTCTAGAGCATAAAAGAAAGAGTAAAGCGAGGAAAGTATAACAGATGTATTGAAGAGCCCATCTTATTCTTTTGAATCTCTCACCGGATGAACATAGTAATAACGAACTTCGCGTAAGCAGAACCACACCTTACAGACTGAGATTCTTATCCAGGGGGAAAGCACAGGAAGCCCTATCGGCGTCTTCCCCTTCAGCTCAAGTACTAAATCCTGTAAGAAATAAGAAAGCATCCACCTTCATTAGGTATTCTTGAAGCAACTAGTTCTTCGGATTCTTCCCAACGCATCAACCACTTCTTGAAGCAACTAGTTATTCCGGTTATTTCCCTTTCCTTCCCGAGGGTCCCTAGGAAATACAGGAAATAGCCCAATAAATGGCATTTCAAATTCCTTCCCTGAATCTGAATTCTGCTTCTAGAAAGAGGGAGGTAGAAAGACCTTTAGAGGTATCCTAACGTTGATTTTTATTTAGTGAAAAGAGAAGGGCTCAGAAGGACCCTCTTGTAGGCGAAATCCCGCTCTTTGCTCCACCAAGTGCTATCCTTGAAAGCGCCCGTTAGCAAACCTAAATGAAAAGCCTTAGGAATGTGAGAAGAGAGTAGGACGACTTTGATTAGCTATCCCTTGCTTTCGAAGAAGAAAGAGTTAGAACAAGAGAAGTGAAGGACGAGATTCCACTGTTTTTTTGCCAGGGGATTGGGGCGCAGGGGACATCTTTGAGAAGAAGAGAAGTCCGGAGAAGTGAGAGAAAAGCCCTTCACTAGTCAACAAAAGAGAGCTCTTTTTTTCAAATAGCTTGAGCTGCTTTTCTTACGTAGTTGAATAGGGTGCAGTACATCTCTTTCTGCTTGTATTTGATATCAAAAAGTTTCAAGCTCAGTCCTTCATTTTTTGGCAGTATATAGGTCGTATGCCATTTTTGAGGTACTTCAATCCCTAATTTGAGTCCTTTGCTTGCTATCATTTAGTCAAGAAGAAGGCTTTCTCCCTCCTCCTTTTCTTTTAAGAAGGCCTGAAAGCCTGCCTTCCTTAGCGCCCAAAGGGAAAGGCTTTGTTCACGAGACGATTATAATACCTTCCCTTGGTGCGATCATCCGCGTAATGCATTGATTGAAAATCTATCCTAAAAAGGGAGCCTACCTGGCCTGGAAATCAGTATCTTCTATGCCTCAGGTGAACAGCCCTTAATCGCTTATATGCTTTTCGGACTTTAGGTCGTAGTCGGGAACTTGCCAATTCTAAATTGTGCTTTTCCGCTGTAAAGTTTGAAGTCATTAATGACATTTGTACACTCCTATGGGCAGCAGTGCTCTCAGGGGACTAAGTTCATATCCCTTCATATCCCGAAGATATACATTGAAGTCTATTGGGCTCTAGATGCTCCCTCACTTATATCTAGTGACAAGGCTAACAAGTGAAGGGCCTATCCTTGTAAGTCGAGTGACTTCGTGCCTCATATAGCTATATGAGTCACTTCCTACCTTTCAATCTTTAGATGCGGGTATGGACAGAGCAAGATAGGGTTCTATATCCTCGGTTAAGCGGCACTGGGTTGTAAACCGTACTTGAGGTGGACTGCCATTGCCCCATATGGGTGGTGATGGGAATTCAAACAAGCCTTGGCAGAGACAGGGGAGAAATCCTTAGTAAAGCCCTTCACTTGCCTCTGGCTTTTCTTATATCTTACCTAAGCTAGCCTTTTTAGTAGAAGTTTATCCACCTAAAGGTACGTAGTCATTAGAGCGGAAAAGTGCTTTTTCTTTCGAGAAGCATATCCGTAGCTCAGTACTGCTATCCTTACTTGCCTTTTTCACTTCTTAGCCGTCGAAGCGTCCTGCTATTACTCAGGAGAACTCGAGTAAAGGTAGGCCCGGTGCTCCTTCCCTTGCCCAGCCTAGCGGGGCTATCAGGTACTCTGAACCCTCAACCATTGTCCCAAGCCTCTAAGAAGCTGGGGGGTTTCCCTCTAAGTACAGCTAAGTAACTAAAGCCTCTTTCGCTTTTTTACTCTTCCTTGCAGAAGTGAATATATTATTCTTCCGTAGCCCCCAGAGATTGTCCCGCAATCTCTTCCAAGGGTTTCACGTCGGTCCGATGAGAGATCACTTTTCTCAATCTCCCTCCTCGTTGATCGGAACCAATACCAAATGACCAGTGAGTCTCTCCCATGACCGGTGAGCTATCCAACCCATGCTGTCACAAAAGAGAACCAGCCCCTCATCGGTAGCGGGTCTTTAGAGCGGATTCCTGAAGAATAAGAAGCAAGTAGTTGATCCCGGTGAAAGGTCGCGAAGAGGATAGATCTTTTAACAGCAGAAAGGGAAAAGACTGATCTGAGAACATATCCATAGTCTAAGTATAGTTACGGTTTCAGGTCTTCTTCTTCTCGTTCGTGCTCCTATCGTATCGTAGATCTCCCTTTGCTTTTCCAGGCTCCAGGCTAGAGAAAGGCTATTCTATATCAGCAGCTATCTCTAGTCGCATATATCTACGATCGTATCTATCACCCCAATCGTTATTCCTGGCCCTAGGCGGACCCTATCTCTATAGTGCAAAAGCTATGGTCAAAGGCGTAAGACTGGGATATTATCCATTTCATTTACTGACTAGTACATGCACCACTTTCAAAAATTCACTGCAAGATAAATAGTAGAATTTGTTGAAACTCCTGACTTTGAAGACCAAACCAAACTCGGTAAGATTTTTGAAAATCGTCAGCAGTTGTTCCAAGGTTTCATCTTCCTGATGGAGGTGGGTTGCAATGTCTTGAATCCTCTGACCAGGTGGAAGAACAAGAGCATTATCTAAGATTTCCAAAAGCTATTTACGTAGGAGAATAAGTCATCGCTCGCGGCTTCCCGCTTTCAATTAGAGGGGCAGGGCATCTTTCTGTTGCCGCTTAGGTTAACCTCAAAAGTGCAATAGGGTAAGCTGCTAGCTCTAACCGAACTTTCGGGTATATATAAGTCCGACGAAAGACAACCCGCTTCTCAAACTCAAAGGCGAGGTTCTGAAAGAAAGCAAGCGGTGCACTTAAATCGAAATAGGGTGAGAAAGAGAAAGAGAAGATCTATACAAAAGACTTAGTCGATGGAATTAGCCAATGTGTGCTCCTAAAGTTAGAAAACGTCCCGGCAAGACAGAATTCTTCCCAGAAGGTAAATTAGCCTTTCTCTTGTGCCTGCATTCGCTATTCCTATTCCGCGAAAGCTTTTATGCCTAGCCCCCCAGGTGCTTTAGCTACGCTTTGGAATTGAGCTAGCCAAGCAGACCAGCCCTTCCCGAGAAGAGCCAAAAGCGAAGGAGTTTCAGTAAGTAAGAATAAGATTAATGATTTGTGAAACATACTATTGACTTTCAACATTAATCCGCCTAGCAAGAAAGAAGACTGACCTTTCATCTCTGAATTACTTGATCAAGACGGTGCAATCGATTGAAGACTGAAGACCGAGCACTTAAGGTCTAGATTGAGATCGAGATGAAGCTCCAAGTCATGTAGGTTCACGAGAAAGATTTTTCCTACTAAAACGAACCTGGCTCCATCAAATCTATTCCGAGGGCTATCCCAACTAACTAATGGATCCGAGCCATCAACTAGAAGCTAACCTCCATCCATTTCTCCTGATCCCTCTTATCCCAGTGAGCTAACAGCAAGCAATGAACCTCCAGACTCGAGCTCATCAGCAACATCTTCATTTTTGGCATTCTTTCTTATAGTGCGGGTTCCCTTCCTGTCAGGTATTTTTGCCTTCCTCTCATTTCTTCCCGCCTTCAGATGGTTGAAAAAAAAAATGTAGCCAGAGTTTTCACGCGGGCAGGTTACAGTTAGTTAACTCTATCCTTTTCGCCATCCTGGTCTTCTCTTTTCTTCCTTCCTAAAGTAAAGGAGTCATCCAGCGGGTTGAGCATATTCTATTCTCCATGCCTTTCTCTAGAAGTGATCTTGACCATAGAAGGGCCAAGGTTGCTTGGGCTACGGTCTGTCTTTCTAGATTGCCTAAGAATCTAAAAAATGGAATCTTTGAATCATGCTGCTTTGCTCAAGCACATATGGCACCTCTGCTCGGGGGGGGCCTCCCCTCCGGATCTTAGTTGTCCTCCTCAACCAACATATTGATATACTAAGGACTGGCGAATTCACACTTCTTCAAGTTCAGCCTCGTGCTTCAAGGCAGGCATCCGAAAGAGATCTGGGACTTTGCACATGCTCTTACCATGTCCCGCGGAAAACCGGGATGTCGAGGATAGCAATACAGAGTGAGAACAGTATGGTAACCCACATAACTCATCAGCCTCATGGATGGACCCTTACCCTGTGCTATAAGTCGCGCCTTAGCCTATCTTGAGAAGGCATAAATAATTAGGTTGGACAGCCGAGTTCCCAACTGAAGGAGATGTCTAAATGTCATTAGATAGGGAATTGGAAGATAGAAAGGATGGTTCGGCCCACATCCAAATCGCCTTAGCATCTCTATCTTCATTCCTTCCCATAGGCATTAGCCTCAGAATCTCCATCAGAATCCCAATCTTTCAGCCCATCCTTGAAGTCAAAGAGGAGTTGATCTTCTCTTATTTCATTGTGAGAACCATCCTCGGACTTTCCTCCTTCTAAGCCTATGAACGAAGAATCTATGTCTTATACGAGATTCCCAATTCCCACCTCTTCTACCTCTGAGACGGAAATAAGGAAAGATGGCAAAGAAAGGAGTTGAGTGCTGTCAGATAAGATGACTGGTACGAAGTACTGAGCTTATTAGAGTTCTGATTGTTTACAGGCTTAGCAAA